AATGAAGTGCCTGAAAAAGGATTATCTTGATAGGATAAATCATGTAATTTATATTACCTTCATTATATTCAACAGATTTAAACTGTCCCTCTAAACATCAAAAGTTTAAGTGCATCATACACTTAAATATAAAAAGGTAAGCTAAATTTTAAGCTAATGGGTGCTGTACCCACAGGAGYTAAATNAANCTANCAGGTTCATACCCCGTTTATAGAGTCATTACTCTCCTTTTTAGTGCACAACAACACAACAAAAATCTTATTCCTATCATCTTTAATGATAGGGTCTATATTGTCCGTTTCATCAAATTCTTGATTAGGAGTTTGAATAGGACTGGAAATTAACATATTATCTTTTATCCCCCTCATATCTAACTCAAAAAATACCATAATAAATGAAACATCAATCAAATATTTTATCATCCAAGCATTAGCATCTACCATACTTTTATTCTCAATCATCCTTATTCAGTCAGGAAAAAACTTTTTTTGGGAAGAAACCAATAATATCTCCATGTTATTAATCATTTCAAGATTAATAATGAAACTAGGAGCAGCACCTTTCCATTTCTGATTTCCTGAAATCATAAGAGCTAGTAGATGAATAAATTGTTTTATCCTAATAACCTGGCAAAAAATTGCCCCTATAACAGTTATATCATACTGCTTAAAAATGAATTATTCAATTATCATCTTCAGAATTCTATCAGTATGAGTTGGAGCTTTGGGGGGTTTAAACCAAACCTCTCTTCGTCAATTAATAGCTTATTCATCCATTAGTCATATTGGATGAATAATAGCGTCAATAGGAGTAAATGAAATTATATGACAACTATATTTCATTGTATACTCAATGTTAAGCCTAGTAATAACAATAATATTCAATGAAAATAAATTATTCTTCATAAATCAGCTATTCAATTATAACAACGAGAATATCATCAACAAGTTCATGATCTTCATTACACTCTTATCGTTGGGGGGACTCCCCCCCTTCTTAGGATTTTTACCTAAATGAATAGTTATACAAACAATAATAGAAATAGGCCTGTCTATAATAACAACAATCATAGTAATCCTTACTATTATCACCTTATACTATTACCTACGAATTTCATTTGTCGCATTCATAATATCGACAAATGAAATTAAATGAAATTTTAATATAACAAAAAGAAATTTACTAACCTATTCACTAGGTATTATAACTATAATTTCAAGATTAGGGTTAATATTAGCATCAACAGTCCTAATTTAAGGACTTAAGTTAAATAAACTAATAGCCTTCAAAGTTATAAATAAAAGTAACTACTTTTAGGCCTTAGTATTAAATACACCATTAGAATTGCAGTCTAATATCATTTTTGAATATAAAGCCTGGTAAGAGGGTTGAATAACCCATAAATAGATTTACAGTCTATCACCTAATTCAGCCATCTTACCGAAAAAATGATTATTCTCTACAAATCATAAAGACATTGGAACATTATACTTTGTATTTGGGGCATGGGCAGGTATAGTAGGAACATCATTAAGTATATTAATTCGACTTGAATTAGGCCAACCTGGTCATTTAATTGAAGATGATCAAATCTATAATGTTATTATTACAGCACATGCATTTGTAATAATTTTCTTTATAGTTATACCAATTATAATTGGTGGATTTGGAAACTGATTAGTCCCTCTTATAATTGGAGCACCTGATATAGCCTTCCCTCGAATAAACAACATAAGATTCTGATTATTACCACCATCTTTAACATTACTAATCTCTTCAAGCATAATCGACGGCGGAGCAGGTACAGGATGGACAGTGTACCCACCCTTAGCTAGAGCTATTGCCCACGCTGGAGCATCGGTTGATATAGCAATTTTTTCATTACACTTGGCTGGTGTATCTTCAATTTTAGGGGCAGTAAATTTTATTACAACAGCCATTAATATACGATCACCTATAATAACTCTTGATCAAACGCCATTATTTGTTTGATCAGTAACAATTACAGCTATTCTTTTACTATTGTCATTACCAGTTCTAGCTGGAGCCATTACCATACTACTAACTGACCGAAATCTAAATACATCCTTTTTCGACCCAGCAGGAGGAGGAGACCCTATTTTATATCAACACCTATTTTGATTCTTTGGTCATCCAGAAGTCTACATTCTCATTCTACCAGGATTTGGAATAATTTCTCATATTGTATGCCAAGAAAGAGGAAAAATTGAATCATTTGGAACCTTAGGAATAATTTATGCTATAGCAACAATTGGTATTCTTGGATTTATTGTATGAGCACATCATATATTCACAGTAGGTATAGACGTCGACACTCGAGCTTACTTTACCTCAGCAACTATAATTATTGCTGTACCCACAGGAATTAAAGTATTTAGATGACTAGGAACACTATACGGAACTAAATTCAAATTCTCCCCCTCTCTTCTATGAGCATTAGGATTCATCTTTCTATTTACAGTTGGAGGACTAACAGGGTTAGTTCTAGCAAATTCATCGATTGATATTGTTCTTCATGATACATATTATGTAGTTGCACACTTTCATTATGTCCTTTCTATAGGAGCAGTATTTGCAATTATAGGAGGAATTATTCAATGATACCCTTTATTCACAGGATTAACAATAAATGAATTATGATTAAAAATCCAATTCATGATTATATTTATTGGAGTAAATTTAACCTTTTTTCCTCAACACTTCCTGGGATTAGCTGGAATGCCACGACGGTATTCTGATTACCCAGACGCTTACACATCATGAAATGTGTTGTCTAGAATTGGTTCAACTATTTCACTAGTAGGAATTATTATATTTATCATTATCATATGAGAAAGAATAATTTCAAACCGAAAAATTGAATTTAGTTTAAATATATCCTCATCAAATGAGTGAAATCAAAACTATCCTCCTGCAGAACATAGATACTCAGAACTACCCATAATTTCTAATTTCTAATATGGCAGATTAGTGCAGTAGATTTAAGCTCTACAAATAAAGATCAATCTTTTATTAGAATATGGCAACCTGATCTAATTTATCTTTCCAAGATAGAGCTTCTCCACTAATAGAACAACTTTCTTTCTTTCATGATCATGCTTTGATTATTCTTATTGTAATTACTTTAGTAGTAGGATATTTTCTTATGTACACTTTAAAAAGCAATTTATCTTACCGGTATATACTTCACGGTCATACAATTGAATCCATTTGAACTGTTCTGCCAGCAATAACTCTAGTATTTATTGCATTTCCCTCAATTCGTATACTATATCTAATTGATGATACATCAGATGCATTACTAACAATTAAAACAATTGGACGACAATGATATTGAAGATATGAATACTCAGATTTTATAGACGTAGAATTTGATGTATATATAACACCTGAAAATAAAATAAGAGAAGAAAGATTTCGTCTTCTTGATGTAGACAACCGGACAATTTTACCTATAAATTCATCAATTCGAGTATTAACTAGCGCATCTGATGTTTTACATTCATGAGCAGTTCCAGCCTTAGGTGTAAAAGTTGATGCAACCCCTGGTCGATTAAATCAAGCAATTTTTACCATTAATCGACCAGGACTATTTTTCGGGCAATGCTCAGAAATCTGTGGAGCAAACCACAGATTTATACCTATTGTAATTGAAAGAACATCAACAAATATATTTATTAAGTGAATAAGAAAAATAATTAGATAAGGAGTTAGTTTAAACAAAATAATAGATTGTCAATCTGTAGATATTAAATATAATGCCCCTTGCATCAGATGACTGAAAGTAAGTAATGGTCTCTTAAACCAATTTATAGTAAATTAACATCTACTTCTGATGAGGAATAATCCATATCCCTCAAATATCACCTTTAATATGATTATCATTATTTATTATATTCTCCACCATACTAATTATATTTAATTATACCAACTATTTTTCATTTAAATACAGTCCTTATCTACCACAAAAAAAATCAAGAACAAAAAGTTCATTGAACTGAAAATGATAACAAATCTATTTTCATCATTTGACCCGTCAACTAATATTATAAACCTTTCAATTAATTGAACAAGTGCATTTATTGGTATTATATTAGTACCCTCAATATTCTGAATTATACCCTCACGATTAAATTTTATATGAAGAAACTTAAACTTTAATCTTCATAAAGAATTTAAAGTTCTACTAGGTAATAATAGAAACGGGATAACATTAATTTTTATTTCACTATTCGGGATCCTTCTATTTAATAATTTTATAGGACTATTTCCTTACATTTTCACGAGAACAAGTCATATAGCTCTTACATTTTCTATTGCTCTTCCTTTATGAATAAGCTTTATATTATTCGGATGAGTTAATAATACAAAGCATATATTTGCCCACTTAGTCCCACAAGGTACACCAGGACCTCTTATATCATTTATAGTAATTATTGAAACAATTAGAAATATTATCCGACCTGGAACTCTAGCAATTCGATTAGCTGCTAATATAATTGCTGGACATTTACTATTAACATTAATAGGAAATACGGGACCTATACTTTCATACTCAATTTTATCAATCTTATTAATATCACAAGTACTCTTATTTATCTTAGAATCAGCTGTAGCAATAATTCAGGCCTATGTATTTTCTGTACTTAGAACTTTATATTCAAGAGAAGTATATTATGTTAACAACACACTCAAATCAGCCATTCCATCTAGTAGATTATAGACCATGACCACTAACCGGAGCTATTGGAGCCATAGCACTAACTTCAGGACTAGCCAAATGATTCCATACATTTAATATTAATCTTTTTATAATTGGTATAACCATTACATTATTAACTATATATCAATGATGACGAGACGTAGTACGAGAAGGGACTATACAAGGACTACATACCAGAGTAGTATCAGTAGGGTTACGATGAGGAATAATCCTGTTCATTGCATCTGAAGTTCTATTCTTTGTATCATTTTTCTGAGCTTATTTTAATAGTAGTCTTGCCCCTGCTGTTGAAATAGGTCTAGCTTGACCGCCAATAGGAATTAAACCATTCAACCCTATACAAGTACCTCTTCTTAATACAGTTGTACTTCTAAGTTCAGGAGTCACCGTAACATGAGCTCATCATAGTTTAATAGAAGCAAACCATTCTCAAACTACTCAAGGATTACTAGCTACAGTAATTCTAGGATTATATTTTACAATACTTCAAGCATATGAATATTGAGAAGCACCCTTTACTATCGCTGATGCCGTTTATGGATCGTCATTCTTTATAGCAACTGGATTTCATGGTATCCATGTTATTATTGGTACTTCATTCTTATTAATATGTCTGATTCGACATTACAGTAATCATTTTTCTCCTACCCACCACTTTGGATTCGAAGCAGCAGCATGATACTGACATTTCGTCGACGTAGTTTGATTATTCCTTTATGTTTCTATTTACTGATGGGGTAGATATTTATCTAGTATATTAGTACAATTGACTTCCAATCAATAAGATTGATTATTATCAAGATAAATAATTATAAGAATATTAATCAGAACAATACTATCATTCATAATTCCTATCCTAGTAATAATAGCAGCTACAATCCTTTCAAAAAAAATAATTTATGACCGAGAAAAAAGTTCTCCATTTGAATGTGGATTCGACCCTAAGAGATCAGCACGAACACCATTTTCATTACGATTTTTCCTGATTGCAGTTATCTTTCTAATTTTTGATGTAGAAATTGCATTAATCATCCCAATTATCATTATCTTAAATTCATCAAGAATAATTACATGAACAATCTCGATTATAACCTTCATCATAATTTTACTAATAGGTCTATATCATGAATGAAATCAAGGAGCACTACAATGAGCAGATTAGGGTTATAGTTAAGTATAACATTTGGGTTGCATTCAAAAAGTATTGATTATTTCAATTAACCTTAAATGAGAAGCGAATATTGCACTCAGTTTCGACCTGAATATTGGTTAATTTAACCCTCATTTATTAATTGAAACCAAATAGAGGTATATTACTGTTAATAATATCAATGAACAATTGTTCCAATTAAAGAAGTAATTAGTTTTATGGAAGCTGCTAACTTTACATAACAGCGGTTAAATTCCGTTGATACTTCTAATTTATATAGTTTAAGTAAAACATTACATTTTCACTGTAAAGAAAATAATTAATTATTTATAAATACCTGAAGAATATATTTCACCTCTGTATCTTCAGCACAGTGCTCTAATTTTAAGCTATCCAAGTAAATAAAATAAAGACTAAACAAAACAAATATTCATATAACAAATGATAACAAATAGATTTTAAAATTTGAATCAAATATATTTTGTATATAATTTAAAAAGTAAATAAAAAGGTTATACAACCCTTGACCACCTATTATTTCTAATCAACCATAGTCTATAATCCTAGAAGAATAATAACCCAATTTTAAAGGAAAAAATCTCAAAAATGAAGTAGATAAAAAAGGTATAAATCATATAGAACCCAAAAAACTAGAAATTAAATATAAACTAATATTATTAGAGTTTATATTTAAGCTAGAAAAAACATAATAACCAAAATACAAACCAACTATTACAACAATCATAGTTATTAATTTTAAATAAATAGGTAAAATAACCACATAAGGATAAGGAAAAACCAATCAACCCAATATTCTTCCGCCAAAAACAGCAGCCACTATTAACAGTAGTATACCAGAATTCATATAAAAAGAATCATCATGGAAAGAATAAGAAGATAAATAATTATAATTAGAAGTCATAGAGTAATAAAATAGACGGAATGAATACATAGCAGTAAGACCAGTAGAAAAAAAATAAAGAAAGAAAATCAAAATATTAACCCATCTTATACCCACTATTTCAAGAATTAAATCCTTGGAATAAAACCCAGACAAAAATGGCATTCCACATAAACAAAGTCTAGAAACATTAAAACAAATTGAAGTAAACGGTATGTAATTAACCAATAATCCTATATAACGAATATCCTGAAAATCCTTTAATACATGAATGTAAGAACCAGCACATATAAATAATAATGCCTTAAATAAAGCATGGGTAAGGAGATGAAAGAAAGCCAACTTATAAAAACCTATAGATAAAATTCTCATTATTAATCCTAACTGTCTAAGTGTAGACAAAGCAATAATCTTCTTTAGATCATACTCATAATTAGCTCCTAACCCAGCCATAAATATAGTAAGACAACCGATAATAAGAAGAAAAATTCTAAATCCTGAAGAAACCAGAATAGGATTAAACCGAATTATTAAATATACACCAGCAGTTACCAAAGTGGAAGAATGAACCAAAGCAGAAACAGGAGTAGGTGCTGCTATAGCAGCAGGAAGCCATGAAGAAAAAGGAATTTGAGCACTCCTAGTTATAGCGGCTAAAATAATTAGTATTATAATAACATGCATTTCAAAAGAAGAATTAAAAAAATCATAGTAATAAATATAATTTCAGCCACCATGATTTAATATTCAAGCAATTGATAACAAAATAGCAACATCACCAATACGATTTGATATAACAGTTAATATACCAGCATTATATGATTTATAATTCTGGTAATAAATAACTAAGCAATAAGAAACTAAACCCAATCCATCTCAACCCAATAAAATTCTTACAAGATTAGGGCTAATAATTAAAAATATTATTGACAACACAAATATTAAKACCAAAATAATAAAYCGATTTAAATTCCTCTCACCAGACATATAATCGGTTCTATAATAAATTACTAAAGAGGAAATAAATAAAACAAAAGATATAAATAATAAAGATATTCAATCAAAAAGTAGTGTCATCACAAATCTAGAACTATTCAACGTAATCAATTCCAATTCAACAAAATAAACCAAATCATTCAAAGTAAAATAAACACCAAAAATTAATAGACCTAAACTAATCATAAACAAAAAGTAATATCTTAATGAACAAATAGAAAATAATTTCATAGACCCAAAATGAAYTTAATATTCATATCTATGACTCCACAAATCATTATTTTATATAAAATATATGGGTTTAAATAATTATATATTCCCCCCTAAGAAACAATACATTTAAAGGTAATCAATGTAATATAAGCAAATGATATTCACGTAATAACCCCAAAGAAAAAGAATATATACCAGAATATCTTAAACCATGTTGACTATAAGAATATATATATAATGTGTATATTGCTCTAAAAAAAGATAAAAACATCAATACGTATATAGTATAATAACTTCAAGAGATAATTCTATTTAAAAGACCAATTTCACCCAATAAATTTAATGAAGGAGGAGCAGCTATATTAGATGATCTCAATAAAAATCATCATAAACACATTGAAGGCATAAAATTCAATATACCCTTATTAACTAAAAGTCTTCGACTTCCTAATCGCTCATATCTAATATTAGCCAAACAAAAAAGACCAGATGAACATAAACCATGACCTACCATTAAAACYAAYGAMCCTAAACAACCCCAGTAATTCATGGTYATTAAACCYCCAATAACYATAGATATATGAGCAACTGAAGAATAAGCAATTAATGACTTTAAATCAATCTGGCGTAAACATCCTAATCTAACAAATAACCCACCTAACAATCCTAAACACAACAAAAAATAATTAAATARKATACCAGAAAAAGATATWACCTTCATAACACGAATAATWCCGTAACCACCTAACTTTAAAAGAACACCAGCYAGAATTATTCTACCAGAAATAGGAGCCTCAACATGRGCCTTAGGAAGTCATANATGAACCAAAAATATAGGTATCCTTACCAAAAAGGCCATAATTGTAAATAAATAAAATATAAAATANAAATCACCAGTATTAAAAAGTAACGGAAAATATNAAGTATTAATATCAAAATAAACCCTAAACAAAATTAATAATAATGGCAATCTAGCTAAGAGAGTATAAAATAATAAATATACACCAGCCTGAATACGCTCAGGTTGATAACCTCAACCTATAATCAAAAATAATGTTGGGATTAATCTAGCCTCAAAAAACAAGTAAAAAGAAAATAATCTAAGTCTACAAAAAGAAATAACCAATATTAATAACAAAAATAAAACCACAAAAAGAAAAAATCCAGAAAAATAACCAGTTGCATAAACTGAGCCTCTGGCTGTAATTATTAAAGAACAAACCCAAAATCTTAATAAAATTAAAATAAAAGAAAACAAATCCAAACCAAAATAATATCTCAATATATTATAATCAGAATAAGAATAAGAACAAAATATAAAAACAAAACTAATCAAAAACATTAATGAATGAACCACCCATCATAAATTTTTACATAAACATAAAGGAGTCATACACAAAATAAACATTATATACTTTAACATAAAGAAAAACTAAAAGAATTAAAGAAATCATTACCATAAGAACGAATTATTGAAACCAAAATAGATAAGCCTAAAGCCCCCTCACACACAGAAAAAACTAAAAATACAACAGCAAAAAATAGCTCATAATCAAAATAAGTAAGATAATAAATAACCAAAAAAAATAAAGAAATAACAATATATTCTAATCTTAATAAAACCATAAGTAAGTGCTTACGTTTGGAAGAAAAAACATAAACACCACAAAAATAAGTAAATATAGAAAGAAAAAGAGTTAATGAAAACATAAGTTTTAATAGTTTAAACAAAACATTGGTCTTGTAAATCGAAAATAAGATTTTTCTTTTAAAACTATCAGGGAGAGGTAATATACCTTTCACTGGTCCCCAAAACCAGTATTTTAATTAAACTAACCCCTGAATCATTCAATCAATATTATACTCAACATCAGCAATTATAAGAATAAGATTTACAATAACCAGACATCCTATATCAATAGTTATAATTATTTTAATTCAAGCAATAATAGTATGTTTAATAACAGGATATTTAATAAAAAGATTCTGAATATCTTATATTTTATTTCTTATTTTTCTTGGAGGAATAATAGTTCTATTTATCTATATTACAAGAATCGCATCAAATGAAATATTTTCAATAAAATCCAAGAATATTATTATAATATCAAGAATATTAATTTCTATAATTATAATACTAATGATCATAGACAAACAAATAATTATTAATATAAACAACTCTGATATAATCGATCTATTTACAATAGAATACAAAAAAGAAAGAAATAGACCTCTAATCAAACTATTTAATAAACCATCATTTATTATAAGAATCATAATAATAATTTATTTGTTTATTGCTCTAATATGAGCCTAGGACCAATCCGAAGAATAAAATATGTTAAAACCTATACGACTAAAACACCTATTACTAAAAATCGTAAACAACTCTCTAGTTGACTTACCAGCCCCTATCAATATTTCATTTTGATGAAACTTTGGATCACTACTAGGACTATGTTTAATTATTCAAATCGCCGCAGGTTTATTCCTAGCAATACACTATACAGCTAATATTGAAATAGCATTCAATAGAGTTGTTCATATTTGTCGYGACGTAAATAATGGTTGAATCATACGAACAATTCACGCAAACGGGGCATCATTCTTCTTTGTTTGCATCTACCTTCATGTAGGACGAGGTTTATACTACGGATCTTATATATACATACATACATGAATAGTAGGAACAATCATTCTATTTTTAGTAATAGCAACAGCATTTATAGGGTATGTTCTACCTTGAGGACAAATATCATTCTGAGGAGCTACCGTAATTACTAATCTTCTATCAGCTATCCCATATATAGGGAATGAACTAGTACAATGAATTTGAGGAGGGTTCGCAGTTGACAATCCAACACTAAACCGATTCTTCACATTCCATTTTATTTTACCATTTATTATTGCTGCAATAACAATTATTCATCTATTTTTTCTTCATCAATCAGGATCAAATAACCCATTAGGAATAAATAGTAATATAGATAAAATTCCATTTCACCCCTACTTTACATTTAAAGACTCAATTACATTTATTGTAATAACAACAAGATTAATTATACTATCAATAATAAGACCATATTTGTTAGGAGATCCAGATAACTTCATTCCAGCTAATCCCATAGTTACACCCGTTCACATTCAGCCAGAATGATATTTCCTATTTGCATATGCAATCCTACGATCAATTCCTAATAAATTAGGAGGAGTAATTGCTCTAGTAGCTTCAATTGCAATTTTAATAATTATACCATTTTATAATAAAACAAACTTCCGAGGGATTGAATTCTACCCAATCAACCAAATCATATTCTGATTTATAGTAACAATCGTAGTTCTACTTACATGAATTGGAAAACGACCAGTAGAAGAACCATTTATTATAACAGGACAAATCCTTACTGTAATATACTTCAGATATTATCTGTTAAATATCCATATATCAAATTTATGAGATAATTTAATCAAATAGTTAATTAGCTTAACCCCCCAAAGCATATGTCTTGAAAACATAAACTAGAAGTTTAATCTTCTATTAACTTATTATTCTCAACAAATTTGACTATAAAGAAATTAACATAATAATATAACCAATATAGAAAATAAAATAATTTAACGATAAAGGCAAAAAACTCTTTCAAGCCAAATATATCAATTTATCATAACGATAACGAGGTAAAGTCCCTCGAACCCAAATAAATATGAATGATATAAGTCCCAACTTAAAAAAAAATAAAACAGAAAAAAAATCACCCCCAAGAAAGATTAAAGTTAACAACATTCTCATAAAAATGATTCTAGTGTATTCAGCCAAAAAAATTAAAGTAAAACCTCCTGATCCATATTCAATATTAAATCCTGAAACCAATTCAGATTCACCTTCAGCAAAATCAAAAGGTGTACGATTGGTTTCAGCCAAGCATGAAGCTACACAAGATAAAAAAAGAGGTATTGAAATAACAATAAATCAACAATAACACTGATAGTTATAAAAATCTATTATATTATAACCTCCAATCAAAATAAATAAAGACAACAAAATTAAAGCTAATCTAACTTCATAAGAAATAGTTTGAGCAATTGAACGTAATGAACCTAAAAGTGCATAGTTAGAATTAGAGGACCAGCCAGCAATCATTACTGTATAAACCCCTAGTCTAGTACAACATAAAAAAAATAAAAATCCATAAGTAAAAGAACACATATAAGTAATATAAGGAAATACAATCCAAACCAACAGCGAAATTATTAATCTAATTACAGGAGAAAAATAGTATATAAAATAATTAGATATAATAAGAATAGGCTGCTCCCTAGTAATCAATTTAATTGCATCTCTAAAAGGTTGAGGAATACCAACAAACCCAACTTTATTAGGGCCTTTACGAATTTGAATATAACCTAAAATCTTTCGCTCTAACAAAGTTAAAAAGGCTACTCTAACTAAAACACAAATTATCAATAACAAAAAATTCAAAATAAATATAGAAATATCATATAATATCAATACTATATGTAAATTTTACATAATTGAATTCTAAATTCAATGCACTAATCTGCCAATATAGTATTAATAATAATCATGTATAAAAGAATTATCCTAACTATATGGTCCTCTCGTACTAATATAATTAATTAAATTTAGGATAGAAACCGACCTGGCTCACGCCGGTCTGAACTCAGATCATGTAAGAATTTAAAGGTCGAACAGACCTAATTATACGACTTCTGCACCGTATATTTGTCTTAATCCAACATCGAGGTCGCAATCTACTATGTCGATATGAACTCTTTATAGTAATTACGCTGTTATCCCTAAGGTAACTTAATCTTATAATCGTAATTTACGGATCATTGAAACATAAATTTATGATATTAAAAAAGAGAGTTTAATTATTCTCTTTGTCACCCCAACATAATATCAACTATAATATATAAATAAATAATCATAATATTATATAAAAAATTCATATAAAGCTCTATAGGGTCTTCTCGTCCTCAAATTAAATTTGAGCTTTTTGACTCAAAGATTAAATTCCATATATCAATTTAAGACAGTTTATTCCTCGTCAAACCATTCATTCCAGCCCCTAATTAAGAGACTAATGATTATGCTACCTTTGCACGGTCAAAATACCGCGGCTATTCAATTCATCAGTGAGCAGGACAGACTTTATATTATAATCAAAAAGACATGTTTTTGATAAACAGGCGGGAATAAAATTGCCTAATTCCTTAAACTAAATTAACTTATTCAATTTCATAGACACAAATATATACTAATTCAATCATTATTACTAAATTAAAAAAGTTAATAATTATATCTTAATAAATAAACTAAATAAATATAAATCATATATTAAATAATAAACTAAAACGTATTCTAAAAATGGCTGATTTAAAGCCTACTATTATTATATTTATATTCAAATTATAGAATTTAATTAGAGCTTATCCCCTAAACACTAAAATTATATTAATAAATTATTATCAACATAATAAATTAAAAATATAAATCAAATTAAATTTATTCTTAAGAAACTAGATAACTTAAAAACCGTTAACATTTCACTTCTATTTACAAATTATTAATAATTATTTTACATTAACTATAATTTGTAAATAAATCAATTTAAATTCGAGAAAATTAAATCAATAAAATTATTTAGATCAACCCTGATACAAAAGGTACTATAAACTAAATAGACTTATTCAATAAGTAAGCAACCCATTTACATTACTAATTTACTATAATCAAAATAATCATTTCAACAAAATATACTTAAACAAATTATATAAAAATTACTTTTATTATAAACATAAATATCAATAAATACTAATAATACAAGTTTATTAAAACATTCCGATTTGCACAGAAATAAAATTCATTGTAAATGAATACCTATCTAATAGTATGTTTTATCTTTCTAGATTCACTTTCCAGTAAATCTACTTTGTTACGACTTTTCTCATCTTAATAGTCATAAATTATTAAACTTAACGAGAGTGACGGGCGATGTGTGCACATTTTAGAGCTTATATCATAAAAACAAAATCATTATTATTACTATTAAATCCAACTTAAATTATTGTATTTCACGCAAATACCGAAAATAAATTTTAATGTAACCCATTTCTACTTAATCATAAACTGTATCTTGACCTGAAATAAAATCTAATTAAATATATTGAATATTTTATCTTTAATAAGACATCCTGCTAACGGAGATATACAAGCAAATAGATCAAGTAAAGTTAATCGTGTACCATCAATTATAGAACAGGTTCCTCTAAACAGATAAAATACCGCCAAATTCTTTGAGTTTTTAGAATATAACAAATACTACTCAGGCTTAATTTTCACATTTCAAATAATAGGGTATCTAATCCTAGTTTAAATCTGGAATTTCATAGGATCACTCTACGAACTAATAAATAAATAAAATTTCACCTAAAATTTAAAAAATTAAATCCAATAAACAGTTAACTATAAACCAATAAATTTTAATTGCATTAATCGTATAACCGCGACTGCTGGCACGAAATAAGTCAATACTAAATACAATTACTAATTCCAAAATTACTTGATTATTAATTCAAATTACTGCAAAAAGACCTTTTAGAACAAACCTTACATATAAGACATCGTAAAAATAAAATTGAAAGCAAGAATCAAACTTTGGTAGAAACCCCCAACAAAAAAATATAAAAATATAGAGAGTAAATCACATCCAAAAAAAAATCAAAAACAAAAGCAATATTATTTTCATTGAAGTCAAATTTTTAAGGAATTCTAAACCCTTCGGGCACAACAACAATTTATCTTATATATAACTATATTACTTATAACTCAATAAGAGATTATATTTATAGTAATATTGTATTATATGTTCTTAATTCCTATTTAATCTTTTTATTTTTTTATATTTTATAAAAAGATTAAATAATATAAATACCATATATTGACTAAAAATTCACACACCTAGTGTTAATTTACATTAAAAAATTACGAATCAATTGATTTAATCTTTAACAAATTTGTTAAGTTAACTATTTTTTTGTAGATTAAATATT